AAATTTAATATTTACATTAATGTAAAAATTAAATTTTAGGTTAAAAACTTATTACTTGAGATTTATCCTGTTTCCGGGGGTTTGCAGGAGTGTTAGAGATCTCGGGGGGTTTGGGGGGTTTAAACGAACATAAGCCCCGGGGGTGTCTATATGGGGGTGTTTCGAGCAATACTAACTGCTATATGTTCTTGAAATCAGGTATGCAATATCGTAAAATATATTTTCCCAACATACATATTTCATTTGCCAAGTCATAATTTAATGTATGAACCACTGCCATTATTAGATTGCTTACACTCTGAAATGTCTATTGAAAGGAAAAAAAATAAGAGAAACCCCCCACCCTCTGGAAAGAGTGCTCGGCTTGCTGGGTAACGAGTTGAATGGTTAACAGCATTAACTTATGCAAGTTTCAATAAAATATAGAGGTTAAATCATTCCATGGCCCTGAAATAGGAACCAAATGCCAGGAATAATTCATACTGTGAAACCCCCACAATTGTTGTCGGTCATTATCAATAAGTATCATGCATTAAGATATCACTTATAGGTAGGTTCTTACTGTGCATTTTATTTGTCCTTAAAGTTATGTTGAGTCAAACAGCTATTGTTAATTAATAATCAAATTGTACACATTTCATAATATAATAATGTACGAAATGTAAGACATTCTACTGTAATGTAATGGTTTATGTCATAATTTAGTAGATATTACTGATAAGGAAGTAGTACAATTCTATAATTGGTTATAATACATATATGTACATGTAACTATTTATATGTTTGCCCTTGGGTAAATACTATTCAAAGAGTAGTTTAGTTTAGAATTCTGGCTTTGGGAGTCAGTGGTGGGAGTTAAAATCTCCTCTCTTTGAAGTACCAGAAGGGGCTTTAACCCTCAACATCCGGTTTACAAAACCGGCGTTCCGGCTTTTGAACTACTAGTACATTGACACTCGAGAACTTTATTTTCGACTCAACCTGCTGTTGGTATCAGAAATAGGAAGAGTGAGAAATAAAGGAGGGATGCAATTTGGCCAATAATAATGAACGGATGTTCTACAGGCATGCCTCCAATTCAAGTAAGGATAATAACATCGGCAATTAGAGTTCAAAATAGGAATTGGCTGATAGGGCGGAAAGTTAGGGCTCGTTGTTTAGAGGTGTGGAGAATTGGTACTAATATAAGGATTAGGATTGAGGCTAGTAATGCTAGGACTCCTCCTAATTTGTTTGGAATTGATCGGAGAATAGCGTAGGCAAATAGGAAGTACCATTCGGGTTTAATGTGGGGAGGGGTGACGAGGGGGTTGGCTGGGGTGAAGTTGTCTGGGTCCCCTAGTAGGTTGGGGGAAAATAGTGCAAGGGATGTGAGGGTAATAAGGAGGGCTGCAAATCCTAGTAGGTCTTTGTAGGAGAAGTAAGGGTGGAAGGAGATTTTGTCTGCATCGGAGTTAAGTCCTAGGGGGTTGTTTGAGCCTGTTTCGTGGAGGAATAAGAGGTGAAGTATGGTGGCAGCTGCAATGACAAAAGGGAATAAGAAATGGAAGGCAAAGAAACGGGTGAGAGTAGCGTTGTCTACAGAAAAGCCCCCTCAGATTCATTGGACTAGAGTGTTGCCAACATAGGGGATGGCAGATAGGAGGTTTGTAATAACGGTGGCACCTCAGAAGGATATTTGTCCCCAGGGAAGGACATAGCCAACGAAGGCTGTTATTATTACAAGGAGAAGGAGAATGACCCCAATGTTTCAGGTTTCTTTGTAGAGGTAGGAACCGTAGTAAAGCCCTCGTCCAATGTGGGCATAAATACAAATAAAGAAGAAGGAGGCTCCATTGGCGTGTATATTGCGGATAAGTCAGCCGAAGTTTACATCTCGGCAGATGTGGGCCACGGATGAAAAGGCTGTGGCAATATCTGACGTATAGTGTATGGCTAAAAATAGGCCTGTGAGGATTTGAGCAATAAGGCAGAGCCCGAGTAGTGAGCCAAAATTCCATCAGACTGAGATGTTGGAAGGGGCCGGGAGATCAACTAATGCGTCGTTTGCGATTTTTAGAAGAGGATGGGTTTTGCGCAGGCTAGCCATTGACAAGAGTTTTTGTAGTTGAAATGACAACGATGGTTTTTCAAGTCATTGGTCCTGGTTAGAGTCCTGGCAAAAATTATGTGCTTTACTGTTATTTGTTTGTTAATTTGTTGAATTGTAGGAGCGATTGCGGTTGCTTCTAATCCCTCTCCCTTTTTCGGTGCACTAGGGTTGGTGATGGTAGCGGGGGTTGGGTGTGGGGTTCTTGTAGAATATGGGAGCCCATTCTTGGCTTTAATTCTGTTTTTGATTTATTTAGGTGGTATGTTGGTTGTATTTGCGTATTCTGCGGCTTTAGCTGCGGAGCCTTATCCTGAGTCTTGGTTAAATCCAGCGGTTGTGGTCTATATGTGTTGTTATGCAGTTATTGTAACGGTAGGGGTTAGTATGTTATGGGGTGAGTGGGTTGGTGTTTTTTCGGGGTCGGCTGATGAGTGGGGACCTTTTAGTGTTTTTCGTGCTGATAATGGTGGGGTAGCGGTGATGTATTCAATGGGGGGGTGGATGTTAGTTGTGGGGGGAGGGGTTCTCCTTTTAACATTGTTTGTGGTGTTAGAGTTAACCCGAGGGTTAAGTCGAGGAACTCTTCGGGCTGTCTAGGTAAGAAGGATTAGTGAGGTAAATGCAAGAGTGATGAGGAAAAGGATAAGGTAAGTCTTTACTAGGCCTCGTTGAGCGTTGCTTGTTAAGGTAATGAGGGGTGTGTTGAGCTTGGCTGTGGCTTTAGGACCTGTTTTTTCTAATCAGGTTTGGTCTACTATTTGGCTGGCAATGGATTGGCCTATTCCTAGTATTATTGTAGGAGGGAATCGGTGTATGATTATTGGGAAGAAACCAAGTATATTGGAGAAGCGAAGGGTGGGAAGATGGGGGGTAGGTTTAAGTTGTTTGCTTGTTAAGGATGCGAGTTCTAGGGCAATTAGTAGGCCTAGGATGGTCACAGTTAGAGCGGCCAGTTTAAGTACAGGGGGCATTGATATTACTGGTGTTTTTAGTGGAAGTAGGTTGGAAGTGATCAGGAGGCCGGCTACAATACTTCCTCAGGCTAGTCGTTTAATAGGATTAATGACTGCAGGGTTGTTTTCGTTGATGGGAGAAAGTGTATTGAATCGGGGGTGTCCTATAGAGACAAAAAAAATGATGCGTAAGCTGTAAATAGCTGTGAAGGAGGTGGCTAGAAGAGTTAGGGTAAGGGCTCAGGCGTTCAGATATGAGGTATTAAGGGCTTCAATGATGGCATCTTTGGAGAAAAAGCCTGCTAGAAAGGGGGTGCCTGTAAGGGCTAGGCTACCAATGGTGAGGCAAGAGGAGGTAAAGGGGGTGAGGCGGTGTATGCCGCCTATTTTTCGAATATCTTGTTCGTCATTAAGGCTGTGAATAATGGAGCCGGAGCATAGGAAAAGTATTGCTTTAAAGAAGGCGTGGGTACAGATATGAAGGAATGCTAGTTGGGGTTGGTTTAAACCAATTGTTACTATTATTAAGCCTAGTTGGCTTGATGTTGAGAATGCAACGATTTTTTTGATGTCGTTTTGGGTTAGGGCACATGTGGCTGTGAATAGCGTAGTTAGGGCTCCGAGGCATAGGCAGGTGGTGAGGGCGGCGGGGTTATTTTCTAAGAGGGGGCTCATGCGTACTAGAAGGAAGATGCCTGCAACAACCATAGTGCTAGAGTGGAGTAGGGCGGATACTGGTGTGGGTCCTTCTATGGCAGAGGGTAGTCACGGGTGTAGTCCGAATTGGGCAGATTTGCCTGTTGCTGCTACGATTAGGCCAAGGAGTGGATAGGTAAGGTCAAAATCTTTAGCGGTTGTGAAGATTTGTTGTAGTTCTCAGGAGTTAAGGTGGGAGACCATTCATGCTATTGCAAAGATTAGGCCAATGTCCCCCACTCGGTTGTAAATTACTGCTTGTAGGGCGGCGGTGTTAGCGTCTGCTCGACCATGTCATCAGCCAATGAGAAGGAAAGACATAATCCCTACTCCTTCTCATCCGATGAAGAGTTGAAATAGGTTATTTGCTGTGACTAGGGTAATTATTGCAATTAGGAAGATTAGAAGGTATTTAAAGAATCGGTTTATGTTAGGGTCAGCGTGTATATACCAGGATGCAAATTCTAGGATTGATCATGTGACATATAAGGCGACGGGCGTAAATATAATGGAGTAGTGGTCAAATTTTAGGCTAATATTAATGTCAAAAGTTGATGTATTTATTCAGTTTCATGAGGTAATAATGGTTTCCGCTCCTTGGCTAAGGAATAAGAAAAGGGGAAGAAGGCTAACAAAAAAGGCTAGTATTACTGCTGTTTTTACATGTGTAAGGGCTCAGGTTTCTTTTTGGGGGAGGGGGTTGAGAGTTGTTAGAATTGGGAAGGTGAGTAAGAAGAAAATGATAATTAGGCTTGAAGTTATAATAACAGGAGAGGTGTGCATAGCTACTACTTGGAGTTGCACCAAGAGTTTTTGGTTCCTAAGACCAACGGATGAACTATTATCCTTTAGGAGCGATGTTTTGGGGATAGCCCCGGAGTCCAACCGAGGTAGTGAAGTTTAGCAGAATTCATTTGTTGAGCGAACCTTCCTCGGTGGATAAGGGGGTTTTAACCCCTGTTTTTAGAATCACAATCTAATGTTTTTATTAAAACTATATCTACAGTTAGTCCAACCTCAAATTAGTTCAGGCTTAAGGATTAGGAGGAGTAGTGGTAGAAGGTGGAGGGTTATAAGTAAATGTTCTCGTGAGTGGGAGGGGTCAAGGCCAATAATATGTGAGGGGAGGGGTCCTCGTTGAGTTATTAGGAATATGTAGAGGGAGTAGCTTGCAGTAATAAGAGTGCCCCCTCCGGTTAGTACAATTGTTCATCAGGATCAATTAAATAAGGAGGTAATAATTATTAATTCACCTATTAGATTGGGGAGGGGAGGGAGTGCGAGGTTGGCAAGGCTAGCAATAAACCATCAGGCTGTTATTAGGGGAAGGGCGATTTGTAGGCCACGTGCTAGGAGTATAGTCCGGCTGTGTGTTCGTTCGTAGTTTGTGTTGGCTAGGCAGAATAGGGCGGAAGAGGTTAGTCCGTGGGCAATTATAAGGATTAAGGCCCCTGTAAATCCTCAGGGGGTTTGAATTAGAATTCCTCCTACCACTAGGCCCATGTGGCTTACTGAGGAGTATGCAATCAGAGATTTTAAGTCAGTTTGACGGAGACAGATTGAGCCTGTTATAATGACCCCTCATAGTGCGAAGATGAGGAAGGGGTAGCTTAGGTCTTTGGTAAGGGGGTCTAATATAACAATTATTCGTATTATTCCGTAACCTCCTAGTTTTAAGAGGACTGCGGCAAGTACTATTGACCCCGCGACGGGGGCTTCAACGTGTGCTTTGGGAAGTCAGAGGTGAACACCATATAGTGGTATTTTAACAAGAAATGCTAGTAGGCAGCTTAGTCATCATAATTTACTGCTGTAAGATGAAAGGTGTAGGGGGGAGGAAAATGGTAGAGTAAATAAGGAGAGTGTTCCGGTGTGGTTTTGCAGAAGCAAAAGGGCAACAAGTAGGGGGAGGGAGCCTGCTAGGGTGTAGAATAGGAAGTAAACTCCTGCGTTAAGGCGTTCTGTTTGGTTTCCTCATCGGGTGATGAGAATTAGGGTTGGGATGAGGGTTGCTTCGAATATAATGTAAAATATGATTATTTCGGTTGCGCCAAAGGCTAAAATAAGGAAGATCTGGAGGGATGTAAGTAGTGTAATGTACATGCGTTGACGGTTAATTGGTTCTATTGCTGTGTGGTTCTGGCTTGCTAGGATTATTAAGGGAAGGAGCCAGCATGTAAGAACTAGTAGGGGGGTAGAAAGGGGGTCTGTGGCTATAAATAAGCTTAGGGTGGATCAGCCTGTTTCTATTGCGTGTTTTAACCATGAGAGGCTAATTAATGCAATCAGTATGCTATGGGCAAGAGTTGTGGGTCAGAGCCATTTGGCTGGGGTTAATCAGGCAGTTGGGACAAGCATTAGGGTGGGGATGAGGACTTTTAGCACTGTAATAGGTTGAGGTTTTGAAGGTGGTCGGTTCCATGAGTGCGGGTTGTTGCTACTAGCAGGGCAAGTCCTGCACTTGCTTCGCAAGCTGAGAAAGCTAGAAGTAGTATGGGGGCTGGACAGAGGCTTGTTGAGTTTAATTGGACAGTTCAGAGGGAGAGGGCAATGAACAGGGAGAGTATTATTCCTTCTAAGCACAGGAGGGCGGAGAGGAGGTGGGTTCGGTGGAATGTCAAGCCTGTTAGGCCTAGGATAAAGGCGGATGAAAAGGCAAAGTGTACAGGGGTCATTAGGTGATTATGGGTTTTAACCATAAGTGTTTGAGCCGAAATCAAATGTTTTTATTAGACTAATCACTTATTCGGCTCAATCTAGGCCTCCTTGAAGTCATTCGTAGACCAGGCCTAAGGTGAGGAGGGCTAGGACAGTGGAGGCCCATAAAAAGGTGAGTGTGGGGGATGTTAGTTGATCTCCTCAGGGGAGTGGTAGTAAGAGGGCAATCTCTAGGTCGAATAGGAGGAATAAGATAGCAACGAGGAAGAATCGTAAGGAGAATGGAAGTCGGGCTGTCCCTAGGGGGTCAAAGCCGCATTCGTAGGGGGATAGTTTTTCATGATCTGGGTTTATCGAAGGGAGTCAGAAGGATAAGATGGCAAGAGCGATTGACAGAGCTAAAGCAATAGTGATAACAGTTGAAATTAAATTCATTATCTTTCCTTGGGTTTTAACCAAGACCGGGTGATTGGAAGTCACTTATACTTATTTTAATACTAGAAAGATTAGGAGCCTCATCAGTAGATGGAGATGTATAAGAAAAGTCAGACAACGTCTACAAAGTGTCAGTATCAGGCAGCTGCCTCGAATCCAAAGTGGTGTTCGGATGTGAAGTGGTATTGAATTTGTCGAAGTAAGCATACGGCAAGGAAAGTGGAGCCAATGATGACGTGTAGGCCGTGGAATCCAGTAGCTACGAAAAAGGTTGAGCCGTAGACGCCATCTGCAATTGTAAAGGGAGCTTCGTAGTATTCCATAGCTTGTAGGAATGTGAAGTAGAAGCCCAGGAGGATTGTTAGTGTAAGTGATTGAATGGCTTGTTTTCGCTCTCCTTCTATAATGCTGTGGTGGGCTCAGGTTACTGTTACCCCTGATGCGAGGAGGACGGCTGTGTTAAGTAGGGGAACTTCAAAGGGGTCTAGGGTGGAGATGCCTGTAGGGGGTCAGCAGCCTCCTAGTTCAGGGGTAGGGGCGAGACTTGAGTGGTAAAAGGCCCAGAAGAAACCCAGGAAAAAAAAGACTTCTGATGTAATAAAGAGGATTATTCCATATCGAAGTCCTTTTTGCACAGGAGGTGTGTGGTGGCCCTGGAATGTGCCTTCTCGAACAATATCTCGTCATCATTGATATATTGTCAGAAGGAGTAGAATTGTGCCTAAGACAATGAGTGTAATAGAGTGGAAGTGGAATCAGATTGCAAGTCCTGATGTTATTAATAGGGCGGCGATTGCCCCTGTTAGGGGCCAGGGGCTTGGGTCAACTATGTGATATGCATGTGCTTGATGTGCCATTAGATGTTTTCTTGTAGGTAGAGTGTTAGTAACAATACGAATACGTAAGCTTGAATCATTGCTACAGCAATTTCTAGTAGTGTTAAAAGAATTAGGACTGTTGTTGTTAGGATGGCTACGGCTGGTATAAGCGGTAGGAGCACAAATGCAGCTGTAGAAATTAATTGAATGAGCAGATGGCCAGCTGTCAGATTGGCGGTAAGTCGTACGCCTAGGGCTAATGGGCGGATGAATAGGCTAATTGTTTCGATGATGATGAGTATAGGGATTAGGAGGTTAGGGGTGCCTTCTGGAAGAAGGTGTCCTAGTGCGTGATTTGGTTGGTTTCGTATCCCAATAATTACAGTGGCTAGTCAAAGAGGGACTGCGAATCCTAGGTTAAGGGATAGTTGGGCAGTAGGGGTAAAAGTGTAGGGCAGGAGTCCGAGCATGTTTAGTGAAATTAAAAAGAGTATTAAGGAGGCTAGGAGGGTGGCTCATTTATGTCCGCTTACATTTAGGGGTAGGAGTAGTTGGTGAATAAAACTATTAATGAATGTGTTTTGTAGTGTTAATAGTCGGTTGTTTAGTCATCGGGTTGTAGTTGTGGGGTATAAGATGATGGGAAAGGTTAGTGCTAGTGCAATTAAAGGAATTCCTAAGTACGTTGTGCTTATAAATTGGTCAAAAAAGCTTACGCTCAAGGTCAGTTTCAAGAGGTTTTTTCTAGTTTTTGAGACTTAAGGGAGACAGGTTCGTAAGGGAAGGTGTGGGCTGTTACTTTTTTTGGGTAAAAAATTAGGAAAACTACTCAGGCAAAGAGTAGTGTGCCGAATCAAGGTTGTGGGAGGAGTTGGGGCATGTCGCTGAGGGTGGTCGGTAGTCACCAATTTCTAGCTTAAAAGGCTAGCGCTTTTCCTTGCTTAGCTTCTTAGCGAAGCGTCTTGAAGTATAAATGAGGATCAGTTTTCAAAGTGTTCTAAGGGGACGACTTCTACTACGATTGGTATAAAGCTGTGGTTTGCACCGCAGATTTCTGAGCATTGTCCATAGAATACACCTGGTCGGGATGTAACAAAGGCTGTTTGGTTCAGACGACCTGGGACGGCGTCTATTTTTACACCTAGGGCTGGTACTGCTCATGAGTGAAGAACATCTTCGGCAGAGACTAGTACCCGAATTGGGGAGTCCAAAGGAACCACCATTCGGTGGTCGGCTTCTAGTAAACGGAATTGGCCTGGGGTTAGGTCTTGTGTTGGGATTATGTATGAGTCGAATCCAAGGTCTTCGTAGTCGGTGTACTCGTAGCTTCAGTACCATTGATGGCCTATGGCTTTAATTGTAATGTGAGGGTCGTTAATTTCGTCTATTAGATAAAGGATGCGAAGGGAGGGAAGTGCAATTATAATAAGGATTACTGCTGGAAGAATTGTTCAAATAATTTCAATTTCTTGGGAGTCTAAAATGTATTTGTTAGTTAATTTAGTGGAAACTATAGCCACGATAATATATAGGACTAATGTGCTGATAAGGAAGACGATTATTAAAGCATGGTCGTGAAAGTGTAGAAGTTCTTCTATCACTGGTGAAGCTGCATCTTGTAAACCTAGTTGTGCGGGATGTGCCATTGGTGGTTTAAGACACGTGGGGATTAAACCCACAAATACGCCTTGACAAGGTGGTGTAATAATCGGTTTTACTAGTGTCTTATAAAGAAAGTGACAGAACGGTTATGTGGTTGGCTTGAAACCATCATACGGGGGTTCAACTCCTCCCTTTCTCGTTTAGCGTGATCGAATTTGAACAAATGCGGGTTCCTCAAATGTGTGATATGGGGGAGGGCAGCCGTGGAGTCATTCTACGTTGGTCGTGGTCAGTTCTACTGCGAGGACTTCACGTTTAGAAGCAAATGCTTCTCAGATGATGAAGAGGAATAAAATTACGGCTACGAGTGAAATTATAGAGCCAATAGAAGAGATGGTGTTTCACAGGGTGTAGGCGTCTGGGTAGTCCGAATATCGGCGAGGTATTCCAGCTAGTCCTAGGAAGTGTTGAGGGAAGAAGGTGAGGTTTACACCTACAAATATGATGCCAAAGTGGATTTTTGTTCAAGTGCTGTGAAGGGTATAGCCTGTAAATAGAGGGAATCAGTGTACAAAGGCAGCTACAATGGCAAATACGGCTCCTATTGAAAGTACATAGTGGAAGTGAGCAACTACGTAGTATGTGTCGTGTAAAACAATATCAAGTGAAGAATTAGCTAGTACAATTCCTGTTAGACCTCCTACTGTAAAAAGGAAAATAAAGCCAAGTGCCCATAGGAGAGGGGTTTCCCATTTAATAGATCCTCCATGGAGTGTGGCCAGCCAGCTGAAGACTTTAACACCAGTGGGAATTGCGATAATTATAGTAGCTGATGTAAAGTAAGCACGTGTGTCTACGTCTATCCCAACCGTAAACATGTGATGTGCTCAGACAATAAATCCTAGAAGACCAATTGCTATCATGGCTCAAACCATTCCTATATAGCCGAATGGTTCTTTTTTTCCAGAATAGTAGGCAACGATGTGGGAAATCATTCCAAAGCCGGGGAGAATTAGAATGTAGACCTCGGGATGGCCAAAGAATCAGAATAAATGTTGGTAAAGAATTGGATCCCCTCCTCCGGCTGGGTCGAAGAAAGTGGTGTTGAGGTTACGATCTGTGAGTAGTATTGTAATGCCAGCGGCAAGTACAGGGAGAGAAAGAAGTAGAAGCACTGCTGTAATTAATACTGCTCACACAAATAAAGGTGTCTGGTACTGGGAGATAGCAGGGGGTTTTATATTAATAATAGTTGTAATAAAGTTGATTGCACCCAGGATTGATGAGACTCCCGCTAAGTGCAATGAAAAGATAGTTAGGTCTACGGATGCACCTGCGTGGGCTAGGTTTCCAGCTAGAGGCGGGTAAACTGTTCAGCCAGTACCGGCGCCAGCTTCTACCCCAGAAGAAGCAAGGAGAAGCAGGAAGGATGGGGGGAGAAGTCAGAAGCTTATATTATTTATTCGAGGGAAGGCTATGTCTGGAGCACCAATTATAAGTGGAATAAGTCAGTTTCCAAAGCCACCAATCATGATTGGTATTACTATAAAAAAGATTATTACAAAAGCGTGTGCTGTAACAATTACGTTATAGATCTGGTCGTCACCCAGTAGGGCCCCTGGTTGGCTTAGCTCGGCTCGAATTAGTAGGCTGAGGGCTGTTCCTACTATACCGGCTCAGGCACCGAATACAAGATAAAGGGTGCCAATGTCTTTGTGATTAGTCGAGAAAAATCAACGTGTAATGGCCACAGGTAGGATGGCTGAGTGCTTAAGCGGTGGATTGTAGCCCCATGGACAGAGGTTTAATCCCTCTTCTTACCAAGTCCCGAGGTGTTTTACATATTAGATTGCAAATTTAAAGAAGCAAGTTAGACGCTTGCCGGGACTTTCCCCCGCCTATCAGCTGTTCAGCCAGGCGGGGGAAAGTTAGATAGATGCTCGCTGGTTTGAGCGCTTAGCTGTTAACTAAGAGTTTGCAGGATCGAAGCCTGCCTGTCTAGAAGGCTTTAGCTTAATTAAAGTGTCTGTTTTGCATATAGAAGATGTGGGTTAATATCCTGCAAGTCTTATCAGGGGCTGGGAGATTTCCACTCCCGCTTAGAGCTTTGAAGGCTCTTGGTCTAGTGTTATCCTAAGTCCCTATAGTATAAATAGTGTTGTTACAGTGGGGGTGAGCGGGAGCAGAGAGATTGTTGTTATGGTCAGGGTGGCAAGTGGGAGTGCTAGTTGCAGGGATGGGAGGCGTCATGGAGCTGTGCCTGTTACGTTGTTAGGAGACATAGTAAGTGTTATGGCATAGGTTAGTCGTAAGTAGAAGTACAAGCTTAGTAGGGCTGTCAGCGCGGTTAGTGTAGCGATGGGTGCTAGATCTTGTTTAGTAAGCTCTTGGAGGATGAGTCATTTTGGTATGAAGCCTGTTAGTGGTGGGAGGCCTCCTAGTGATAGTAGAATAAGGGGGGTGAGAGTTGTTAATGCGGGGGCTTTTGCTCAGGAGGTAGCTAGTGTGTTGATGTTTGTTGACTTGTTTAGTTTAAATACGAGAAATGTTGAGGATGTTATGATTAGGTATGTGGCTAGGGTTAGGAGGGCTAGGGAGGGTGAGAATTGGAGGATAAGAACCATTCAGCCTAGGTGTGCTGTGGAGGAGTATGCTAGGATTTTTCGGAGTTGTGTTTGATTGAGCCCCCCTCAACCACCAATAAGGGTTGAAGTAATACCGAGTACTACTAGGATCAGAGGGTTGGTGGGTTGAATTTGAATAAGTAGGGCGAAGGGTGCCAGTTTTTGTCATGTTGATAAGATGAGTCCTGTGGTTAAGTCCAGTCCTTGGAGTACTTCAGGTAATCATGTATGTAAGGGGGCGAGGCCGATCTTTAGGGAGAGAGCAAGGATGGCTGTAGTGGTGGCGAGGGGGTGAGATATTTGTAGGATATCTCATTGGCCTGTTAGTCATGCATTGGTGGTGCTGGCGAATAGCAGGGTGGCTGCCCCTGTTGCTTGGACGAGGAAATATTTTATAGTGGCTTCGACTGCTCGGGGGTGGTGTTGTTGGGCTATTAGAGGGAGGATGGCTAGGGTGTTAATTTCTAGGCCTATTCAGGCAAAGAGTCAATGGGAGCTTGTAAGTGTAATGGTGGTTCCTAGTCCAAGACTAAGTAGAAAGGTAGCTAAAATATATGGATTCATTAGTAAGGGCAGGATTTTAACCTGCATGTTTGGGGTATGGGCCCAAGAGCTTGATTAGCTGACCTTACTTAGGAAGTGGTGTAATGGAAGCACTAAGAGTTTTGATCTCTTCAGTTAGGGTTCGAGTCCCTTCTTTCTAAGGAGCTGGAGGGAATTTAACCCTCATGATTCACTCTATCAAAGTGGTCCTTTACTTCAGGCACAGTTCCGCAATTAAAATTGAGGGGGGAGTCCAGCTAGTGCAATAGGAAGTGCGAGGTGTCAAATAACCAAGGCTAGTGTAAGAGGAAGAAAGTTTTTTCAGATTAAATGTATTAGCTGGTCGTATCGGAATCGAGGGTAGGAGGCTCGAACTCAGAGGAAAAGTAGTGAGAGGAGTGCTGCTTTTGTCATTAGGTTTATGGCCGTTAGTTCTGGGACGGTGGGGATGTGGGAGGCTCCTAGGAAAAGGGTGGCAGAGAGGGTGTTCATAAGGAGGATGTTTGCGTACTCTGCCAGGAAGAATAGGGCAAAGGGGCCTCCTGCGTATTCTACATTAAAACCTGATACTAGTTCTGACTCTCCTTCAGTTAAATCAAAGGGTGCTCGGTTGGTTTCGGCTAATGTGGAGATATACCACATTGCGGCTAGAGGTCAGGCTGGTAAGAGGAGTCAGACGGTTTCTTGGGCTGTGTTAAAGGTTTGTAGGGTGAAGCCCCCTGTAAAGATAATTGCGTTTAAAAGGATTAGTCCTAGGCTGACCTCGTAGGAAATAGTTTGTGCTACGGCTCGTAGTGCTCCGATGAGGGCATATTTTGAATTTGATGCTCAGCCTGAGCCTAGGATAGAGTATACTGCTAGGCTGGAGAGTGCCAGGATAAAAAGGATTCCTAGGTTTAGGTCTAGGATTGGGTACGGTATTGGAAGGGGGGCTCATAGGGTGAGGGCAAGAGTGAGGGCTAATACTGGGGCGAGGAGAAATAGAATAGGGGAGGCGGTTGAAGGGCGGACAGGTTCTTTGGTGAATAGTTTTACCCCGTCGGCGATTGGTTGTAGGAGACCGTAGGGTCCAACGATGTTGGGACCCTTTCGAAATTGTATATATCCGAGGACTTTCCGTTCTACTAGTGTGAGGAAGGCAATGGCTAGGAGGATAGGGATGATGTAGGCTAGGGGGTTGATAACGTGGGTAAAAAGTGTTGAGATCATAGTTAGAGAGAGGATTTGAACCTCTGTACAAAGGGCTTAGATCTTTCGCAATAGGCCGGGCTCTGCCACTCCAACATGTCGTTCTCTCAGACAAGGGGGACGACGCCCCCTTACCTGGTTGAGTTGCTTTCATTAGGTGGGGGTGAGGCATGTTTTAGACATGGGCCCCCTCTTTTCGGTCCTTTCGTACTAGAAAAGGTCGTAACATAGATAGAAACCGACCTGGATTACTCCGGTCTGAACTCAGATCACGTAGGACTATTAATCGTTGAACAAACGAACCCTTAATAGCGGCTGCGCCATTAGGATGTCCTGATCCAACATCGAGGTCGTAAACCCCCTCGTCGATATGGGCTCTAAGAGGAGATTGCGCTGTTATCCCTAGGGTAACTTGGTTCATTAATCGGCAATTGCCGGATCTTACTGGTCAGAAATTCTGTTAATTAGAGTTGTCACTCTTGGTTATAAATGTAGTACATTCGGTCCTTGCGGGGGTTTTGTATTTCTCCGCGGTCGCCCCAACCTAAGACATTAGGGCAGGGATCAAGCTATTCGTGTCCTATGTTCAGGATATTAATGTTGAAGCTGCTTTAGTGTCTAAAGCTCCATAGGGTCTTCTCGTCTTATGTGCTTATCCCCGCTTCTGCACGGGGAGATCAATTTCACTGACTTGAAAGAGGAGACAGTTAAGCCCTCGTTATGCCATTCATACAGGTCCCCATTTAAAAGACAAGTGATTGCGCTACCTTCGCACGGTTAAGATACCGCGGCCGTTAAACATATAGTCACAGGGCAGGCGGGACCTCTTATACTTTTTGTTTAGCAAGAGGCGATGTTTTTGGTAAACAGGCGAGGCTGGGTGTTTGCCGAGTTCCTTCTCTTTCTTTTAGTCTTTCCCTGGGAGCATGCCTGTGTGGGGGTAACGGTTGTCTGTTTGGGTGTTTTTCTGGTTATCTGTTTGGGGTTCAGTTCCCTCTGTTGTTTTGGGTCCGTTAAGATTCGGTGGGTTGTCCGTTTCCGATTTACACGTATGCAGGGAGAGAGCCGTTAGGCTCTCCTATATACTGATTTTAGCAGGATCGCTCCCATGTTTGCATGGGACGGCCCAGTAGGATAAGGGGAATAAGAAGGAGTAATCGAGACTTAAGGCTTGTGGTAGTACATGTTTGAGCTTTAACGCTTTTTAATGGGATGGCTGCTTTCAGGCCCACCCTAATTTATCGCCTTGGTTAAACTATGATCTTTATCCTCCTGTAAAAGTTGTATCTTGTTTCTAAGGGGCTGTACCCCCTTAGACTAACTCTCCTGGTTTCTCGTAATATCTATTAGACAAGAAGGGTGGGGGAAAGGAGAAGCCGGGAGGCTGAACTTTTATCCAGTTGTTGGGCAACCAGCTATTACTAGGTTCGGTAGGTTTATCACCTCTACTCGAAGGTCTTCCCACTCTTTTGCCACAGAGACGGGTTGGCCCTATTGGTTAGGCTGCCTTGGAGTAGCTCACGAAGTTTCGGGTTGTCAAACTAAAGTGCTCTTTGCTTGGATTACACTGGCTAAATCATGATGCAAAAGGTACGAGCTAAAATCTCTGCTTTTTTAGGCTTCACTTGTTTGTTTCATTTAGTTTTTCAGCATTCCCTTGCGGTACTTTCTCTATTGCTCCGTGTTCCTTTTCTATCACCTATACTAGGGGGGAAAAATGGTTTGTTTGTGGGGGTGTTAGTGTCTTTGGGTTTAGTTATTGTGTTTTGTTGTTCTTGGTTGGTTGGGCTAGCGAGTCGGTATCAGGGCAACTCGGGTTGAACGAGTATTTCCTCCGTGTAAGGAAGGTGCTTTACTTTAAACTATGCTCTGGTTTTGCCAAGTGCACCTTCCGGTACACTTACCATGTTACGACTTGCCTCCCCTTTGCTGATGAAAGGTTTTAAGTTAGGATGTGAAGATTCGCTTGGGGAGAGTGACGGGCGGTGTGTGCGCGCTTCAGGGCCGGCTTCAGCAGAACGCTCTATTTTCTGCTTACTGCTAAATCCTCCTTCTAGATATACGTTTCAGTAATATTGTCCGTAATTCCCTGTAACAGGGAATGTAGCCCATTTCTTCCCTTTCCATACGCTACACCTCGACCTGACGTTTTGGGTGGTACCAATTGTGCTTACTGAGGGGCCTTCATAGGGTAAGCTGACGACGGCGGTATATAGGCGGGGAGAACAAGGAAAGGTGAGGTTGAACGGGGGTTATCGGTTTTAGAACAGGCTCCTCTAGGTGGGTCTAAAGCACCGCCAAGTCCTTTGGGTTTTAAGCTGCTGCTCGTAGTTCCCGGGCGGATAGTGGTTGTATAAGACTATCTATGTTTAGGGCAAAGCATAGTGGGGTATCTAATCCCAGTTTGTGCCTTGGCTTTCGTGGGTTCAGGCAAGATAAAGCTACTTTCGTGAATGTGCTTCTTACTTTCGGGAACGTATAACAGCTTGGCAAGTATTTGGCTTTAGTGTTTGTTACTCCTTAACCACGCTTTACGCCGGAGCTTGTCAACTTGGGTCTCTCGTATAACCGCGGTAGCTGGCACGAGTTTTACCGGCCCTTTTAACCATAACTAAGTCGAGTTTACACTCATTGGCTTAATGTCTATCACTGCTGGGTTCCCTTGGGGGTGTGGCTAAGCAAGGTGTCGTGGGCTATGGGAAATGTGCCTGATACCAGCTCCTTGTTCCCGGGCGGGGAACTGTGGGGCATTCTCACGGGGGTGCGGATACTCGCATGTGTAAATTTGGTTAAAGCTGACAGGAAAGTCAGGACCAAGCCTTTGTGTTTTCGAGGCATTTCTAGGGCCTATCTTAACATCTTCAGTGTCATGCTTTATTTTAAGCTACGATAAC